ATGGATTATCAAAAGAAATTTGATAAGTAATTAGAAAGTCGATATTTCCATCGAATTACTAAATTAATAAATGTATTTTTGATTTTAGTTTTGTTATATAGGGTCTTTATATGTACGCTCTAAGGAAAAGAAGAAAAAAAAAGAATCGAACGTTCGAGTATTCTAAATTCTATCAAAAAATGATAGAAGGACGGACAGATAAAATAGATATATATGTGGTATATATATCTTTCTATTGAATTGCGAATACAGAGATAATAGAATCATTTCTGATTCGACCAAATATGGGTATCCGATATAGATGAAAGAAAATCAATCAAACAAATAGAAGGAAACTTTTTTCAATATGGGAATAGGTATCTAATAAATTCAACAGTTCCGGCATAGAATTTCATTCTCATAATACAAATGAAAAAACATCCTAATGAGATCCCAATCTCAAAGAAAAAAGGGGGATATGGCGAAATTGGTAGACGCTACGGACTTAATTGGATTGAGCCTTGGTATGGAAACTTACCAAGTGAAAACTTTCAAATTCAGAGAAACCCTGGAATTCACAATGGGCAATCCTGAGCCAAATCCTGCTTTCCGAAAACAAACAAATAGAAGTTCAGAAAGTGAAAATCAAAAAAGGATAGGTGCAGAGACTCAATGGAAGCTGTTCTAACAAATGGAGTTGACTACATTTCCTTTCGCAGTAGGAAATGAATCCTTCTAGAAAAATTCAAGAAAGGATAAACATATATATGTTATATATATAGATGTTATATATATGTACTGAAATACTATTTTAATTGATTAATGAAGACTCCAAACTTATATTCTTCTATTTGTAAATATTTCTATCACAAATGAAAGATGTGAATCAAATCAATTACAACTTGAAGAAAAAATGGAATGGAATATTCATTGATCAAATCAGTCACTCCAGCATAGTCTGATGGATCTTTTGAAGAACTGATTAATCAGACGAGAATAAAGATAGAGTCCCATTCTACATGTCAATACTGACACCAATGAAATTTTTAGTAAGAGGAAAATCCGTCGACTTTAGAAATCGTGAGGGTTCAAGTCCCTCTATCCCCAAAAGACCATTTTATTCTCTCATTTTTTATCCTATATCCTCTTTTTATTTTAAAATGAAAATTCGTTAAAATTCATTATGTGTCTTATTCAGTCTATTCTTTCACAAAAGGATCCGGATGGGATTTTTCTTTTTGTTATCATAAGAACAAGTCTTGTTGGAATTTGTAGTTGAATATATTTGACACACGTAGAATTTTTTTATATATGATAAACGTACAAATGAACATCTTATCTTTGAGCAAAGAATCCTCATATGAATAATTAAGAATACATAATCATTACTACTACTGAAACTTACAAAGTCTTTTTTTTATTTAGTTGACATAGACTCAAGTAATTTCTTACAATGAGGATGGTACGTCAAGAATGGTCGGGATAGCTCAGCCGGTAGAGCAGAGGACTGAAAATCCTCGTGTCACCAGTTCAAATCTGGTTCCCGGCAATTCATTTGTATGAGTATCTATTCCCATATTCATTTTAATGAATTTGGGAATAGATATATATTTATTAGTGGTCTTGATCATCCTACATAATTTATCTAGGTGTCCGGAGATATGCTCTTTCTAGATGAAGAATGAATACATGTATCTTCTAGGTATATACAGTATGTAAATGAATTATTCGATTTTGTTTCTCTTTTTTCTGCTCTCCAAAAAGAATCTTACTATTTCAACAATATTCAAACGGTTAAATTAGTTGGTTGAAAGACCAAAAAGTTTAATCTAGGGGAGTTCAGAGGTGGGAATAGTCAAAATTCATCTCAGATACATTACAAAGAAATCCGGTCCATTTCTTTGTATTTTCTTTGGTATTTCTATTTTCTTCATTTCTTTGATCGTACTTTTCTTTTTCGTAGCCGGATATATAATTGATGTTGATGTGCATCTTACATAGTTAATGATGCAGAACTTTTTCGGTTCATCCTATTGGCTTGGCTCATCCGAAATAAGTATTGTTCCAATTTTAGAATCTCAATGAATCCCTATATTATTCTCTTCTTTATTTCCAAATTTTCTTATTTATCTCATCCATAATAAGATATAAGATATGAATGAAACCTCAATTATTCTGTCTAATCTATAAAAAAATGTACACATATTCCTTGAAAATCTGGGGTTGTCGAAGGGCGGATTACTTTCTTATTTTTATCATTTAGTGAGCATCTTGTATTTCATAAAAATTGGGGGCGATATAATCTTTACGCAAAGGCCATCCTATCCAACTTTCGGGCATTAAAATACGTTTCAGACGCGGATGATTATCATAAGAGATTCCTAACATATCATAAGATTCCCTTTCTTGAAAATCCGCACTTTTCCAAACCCAGAAGATAGAAGGAATTCTGGGATTTTTCCTTGGGGCAAATACTTTTATGCATACCTCTTCTGGTTGATCTAGACTATACTCTATTCTC